CAATAGAAATAGAAAATTCAATCTTACACTTACTTCAATTCTATTTTGATATGGTATAGACATATCCTGTTCTTATACAAATAAGACTTTCTTGCCTTGCTTTCACAGCACCCCGGGGTATCTCTAAAGACATTACTTCACATTGAGTTTACAATTCTAATTCTATAGCAATTAAATAAAGATAAATAAATAAAGGTGAAATCTTATGAAATTCATGTGTATTAGTAAGATGAATATATTATTAGCTAAGAGAATAATAATGAATAATATGAAAAGACTCATATGCTATTGGTATTATTTTTGTCATTACGATCCATAATAGCAAATTATTGCTTTTACAGAATGCATTGATCGATTCTATTATCTCTCCCTGTTTAAGATTAAATAGATTTGAAAAAGGGCCTTAGATATAAGATATAACAACTCGTGGATTCTCTATCGGAAAATTCCAATTATAGGCTTTGCTTTGAACCTATACTATCTCGTCGCCCGGCTTGCGCCCCCAAAAAGTCGAGTTATGAAATGAGAGTTTGAAGTCTTCAAAGACTCATTCCAAATATGGGTCTTTTGTACTCGAAATTAGGTTTCATATCAGTAAAAAAGTTGTTTTGAAGCAAACCTATACACTGGGGCGCAGCACGGCGATAGAGTCAGTCAAATGATAAATGATGTGATTCTGATCTATAAAAAAAAAGGATATTTTGAATTTTTAATGGAATCGCGAGTTAGCGGACGATTCGGCAGACAAAATGCTAAATGATAAAACCAACTCACGGAAATCGAAAGGGGGCAAACACTAATGGATTAAAAGACAATTAATTCATTATCTTTGAGACAAGACAATAAATTCTTGGGACTGCTTTTCCGCACAATAAAAGCGACGGGTCAGGGGATTGCTAATTCAGCCAAATTCCAACCCTAATATTATTGTAGAAAGTAAGCATCGGTAGAATTGGAATTTTGAATGATGGGCAATTGGTTTGGAGTAGAAAATTGGGATACAAATATAGATTGTATAACAGCCAGCCTAAGACCCATATGATTTACTATTTGATTCCATTTGTCTTGGGTCTCGTTGTAGTTTTTTTTACCCAACCCGGGCTCATGTCATGATTTTTCCTTCAAAAATCAAAAATCCCCTTCTTTTGGGTATACAAAAAGAGAAAAGGGCCTCTTGATTGTGGTCAGAGGTCAAAATCATCATATTATGTAATAGCACCATGAAGATTAATGAATATGAAGAATAGGTTTGTTTATCCGAAATTTCAAAACACCGGTTGGGTCCATTGAACTTCATTTTTACATTTTTATTAGTTTTATGCTTCGAACGATCCCAAAAGAGCGAGTGTGCTGGAATGATTCTATTCCGATGGAACAAGCACCCGGCCAGCTACAAACAATATAATAATGAGAAAAGTATACTAGAATACTATAAATACACTAAAGAATTAGTAAGATAGAAAGAAAAAGAAATGCCATTTTTTTTTTTTCATTTTCAATTCATTACCAAATTAGGGCTATACGGACTCGAACCGTAGACATTCTCGGTAAAACAGATCAAACGTTTTATTATCGAAATGATTTGACCTGTTTCAAAGACCCAACATGCATTTTTTTTTTGCATTGGGCTCTTTCATCAACTGATAGAAAGATCAGCTAGTCCGCCATATTTTTCTTGATAAAAAGATAACAAGATGGCTCCACGTGCTATGATTCAGTATTTGTATTTCTGCTCATGAGCAATACCAAAGTGTTTCAAAGAAGAGTTGGCTTGACGTAGGTCTGCCTATGGCCTAGATCAACCTAAGTGAAATGTAGTCTCTATCGCTCTGCTCAAAGCGTCAAATATGAAACTTTATACACCTTAAAGTTCATAGGACGAAAAGAGATTTTTTGAGGTCCTTCTACTCATTCTACCTAGCATTGAGTGGTCTGAATATTGACCTTATCAATTATCAAATCTATGATGGGTTCGATTTTAGTGCCCAAATGGGCACCCTACATAATTGGACCAATCAAATATTTGTCAGGCTCTTGTTCTCTCGAATCCATGGAGTAAGACATCAATTTCTCAATAAGAGAAATTCTGTTGATTGCATGATGGACTCCTTTGAAAAACATTGGCGCGCGTGTAAACGAGGTGCTCTACCTAACTGAGCTATAGCCCTTTTATTTGTGAGAAATATTTTACTTTGTATTTCATGTCTTGTCAAGATGAATAGTACTATTCATCTTGACAAGACATGATTGATCTCTCATATGTTTCCTGTGAGAATATTGCTTAGAAGTCAAATTCTATCTATAATCCATCAATGTGAGGGGTTTCTTTTGTTTCTCTTTGTGATGATAAATAACCTACTTAACCCAGTGGTTAGAGTATTGCTTTCATACGGCAGGAGTCATTGGTTCAAATCCAATAGTAGGTAGAACTTATTAGATACCGCAGTCAATGGTATCTAATAAGTATTTCTACCCGCCTTCTTTATTCTTTGTTATTTATTTTGTACCTTTTCCATTCCCTGCTACTCCTATTCTATTGAATTGATTGATTTTTTCCTTGCATCAGAATCCGATTACCCTTGATTGAGTCGGCAGAATCAAAAAAAGAGTATATAAACACAACCTCTTTTTATTATTTGGCCACGCCAACAACTAATTACGAGATTGCATTAATAGCCTCTACTCGCGTTCTAGCTCGTCTGAGAGCTAAATTCGCCTCAATTGTTTGTCTTTTCCCTTCAGCTCTACTCAAGTTAGCTTCCGCTATTTCAAGAGTTTGCTGAGCTTCTTTTGGATTAATGTCACTACCCCTTTCCGCATCGTTTACTAAAACGGTTATTTCATTATTGACTATTCTAGCGAAACCACCCATCAAGGCTATTGTAAACCATTGTCCCTTCAGACCTATTCTCAAAATGCCTATATCTACAGCCGTGGCAATGGGGGCGTGATTTGGTAATACACCAATCTGACCACTATTAGTAGATAAAATGATTTCTTTCACTTCCGAATTCCAAATAATTCGATTAGGAGTTAGTACACATAGATTTAAGGTCATTTCTTCGATTTGCTCTCCTCGTCTAGGTTCAGAGCCTTCGCGGTAGCTTCATCGATGTTACCTACCAAATAAAAGGCCTGCTCAGGAAGACTATCTAATTCTCCGGAAAGGATCAGTTGAAATCCCCTAATTGTTTCTCTTAGACCAACATATTTTCCCGGGGAACCCGTAAATACTTCTGCTACGAAGAAGGGTTGTGATAGGAAACGCTCAATTTTTCGTGCTCTTGCTACAGTTAAACGATCCTCTTCGGATAATTCGTCCAACCCAAGAATAGCTATAATGTCCTGAAGTTCTTTGTAACGCTGTGAAGTTTGCTTAACCCTTTGCGCAGTTTCATAATGTTCCTCGCCAACGATCCGAGGTTGAAGCATGGTTGACGTTGAATCTAAAGGATCTACTGCTGGATAGATCCCTTTGGCAGCCAGTCCTCTGGATAATACAGTAGTGGCATCTAAATGTGCAAATGTTGTGGCAGGGGCGGGGTCAGTCAAATCGTCCGCAGGGACATAAACTGCTTGAATGGAAGTTATGGATCCCTCTTTGGTAGAAGTAATTCTTTCTTGCAAAGAACCCATTTCTGTACTAAGAGTCGGTTGATAACCTACAGCAGAAGGCATTCTCCCTAATAAAGCAGATACTTCGGACCCTGCTTGGACGAAACGAAAAATATTGTCGATAAATAGAAGTACGTCTTGTTCATTAACATCCCGGAAATATTCCGCCATGGTTAGGGCAGTTAAACCAACTCTCATACGAGCTCCCGGCGGTTCATTCATCTGACCATAGACTAGGGCTACTTTTGATTCTGCAATATTTTGTTCATTAATGACTCCCGATTCTTTCATTTCCATGTAAAGGTCATTTCCTTCACGAGTACGTTCACCTACTCCGCCAAATACGGATACGCCTCCATGAGCTTTGGCAATGTTGTTGATCAATTCCATGATGAGTACTGTTTTACCTACTCCAGCCCCTCCGAAAAGTCCGATTTTTCCTCCACGGCGATAAGGAGCTAAAAGATCCACTACTTTAATCCCTGTCTCAAAAATCGATAATTTGGTATCTAACTGTATAAAGGCAGGCGCAGATCTATGAATAGGAGATGTTGTGCGTGTATCTACAGGACCTAAATTATCAACAGGTTCTCCAAGAACGTTGAAAATTCGTCCGAGAGTCGCTCCACCAACTGGAACACTTAGAGGAGCTCCTGTGTTAATCACTTCCATCCCTCTCATCAGACCATCTGTTGCACTCATAGCTACAGCTCTCACTCGATTATTTCCTAATAATTGCTGTACCTCACAAGTCACATTAATTTCTTGGCCAAGAGTATCTTGACCTTTAACTACTAAAGCGTTGTAAATATTAGGCATCTTTCCCGGCGGAAAGGCTACATCCAGTACCGGACCAATGATTTGAACGATACGCCCCTGGTTTTTTTCTTCAAGTGTGGAAACCCCAGGACCAGAAGTAGTAGGATCAATTCTCATAAGAAAAAATAATCAAAAGAGAGTCTTCTTTCATTTTGCAAACCTAAAAAACAAAAAAATGTCCGAAAGAAAGTTGAGCCCTTAATCCAATAAGAAATGGGAGTTAGTACTCGATTTCACTGATACGATCCAACTGAATCCAATTCCATTCTTTAACTCAATTCAATAAGTGAAGTTTCAAGTTCAACGACCTCATTTTCAAAAAGATCAAGTAGATAAATTAAGAATCATGAGGAATTCTTTCATTTCGCTAAGATTATAGATATTCCTAACGGAATTCGAACCTGAACTCTATTTATAGATTGATTCTTTTTCTGGCATTAGCCATTGTTTTTTCTTTTTGCATATTGATTTCCACCTATTCTTCTTATAGCCTTTCTTCAGGAATTCCACCTATTTTCACATCTAGGATTTACAACTACAAGACACTGTCAAAAGTTCATTTTTCT